CGAACCGATGACCATCGCATTACAAATGCGATGCTCTAACCTCTGAGCTAAGCGGGCTCACATAATAAAAAATTTCTCTGCATAGGAATTCAATACACTATAGTATAGTGTCTCTAGAACTATAGAAAAGAATAGAATTTAGAATTTCCAATAAATTGGAATATTATAGAACATAAGGGCTTTGATAGCGATATCGAATTTCGATTTATTTATCACAATTCTAAATTAGAATATTCTTCTATTCGATAGTAAATCTTAAATATTTTTAAATAGTTAAATTTTTTCTTTTTTTTTTTTTGAATTCCCATGACATTTGAAATTCTTTTTCTTACACTTCTGTATTTTCTATTCTGTATTTCGTTATTTCTTTCGAATTCGAATTAGTTAATTAGTTATAACTAATCAGACATTCTTCGACGTTCATTGGTATTTCATTGGGAAAAGGGGCGTTAAGAACAAAAAAAAAAGTCGACCCTTTAAGTATACCAAATTGCATGGTATAAATTGAATGAATATAAACATATATATGGTGTATATATCAATCTATATTGAATTGCCGATACAGAAATGATAAAATTGTATTTGATTAGATCAAATATGGATTTCCTCTTAATAAGAAAGAAAATACCTTTTTCGAGATAGTAATCCCTATATAATAAATTCAAAGGTTCGAGTTTAAATGAAAGAAAAAAAAAGGAATAATATCATTTTGAAATCCTAATTTCAAAATAAAAGAAGGGGGATATGGCGAAATCGGTAGACGCTACGGACTTAATTGGATTGAGCCTTGGTATGGAAACCTACTAAGTGATAACTTTCAAATTCAGAGAAACCCTGGAATTAATAAAAATGGGTAATCCTGAGCCAAATCCAGTTTTCTCAAAACACAGGTTCAGAAGACGAAAAAAAAGGGATAGGTGCAGAGACTCAATGGAAGCTGTTCTAACAAATCAAATGGAGTTGACTGCGTTAGTAGAGGAATCTTTCCATCGAAACTTCAGAAAGGATTAAGGATAAACGTATCTATTGAATACTATATCAAAATCAAATGATTAATGATGGCCCAAATCTGTATCTGTATTTTTTTAGATGAAAAATGGAATAATTGTTGTGAATTGATTCCACATTGAAGAAAGAATCCAATATTCATTCATCAAACCATTCACTCCATAGTCTGATAGTTCTTTTAAAGAACTGATTAATCGGACGAGAATAAAGATAGAGTCCCATTCTACATGTCAATACCGGCAACAATGAAATTTATAGTAAGAGGAAAATCCGTCGACTTTTAAAATCGTGAGGGTTCAAGTCCCTCTATCCCCAAAAAAGCCTATTTGACTCACCAAATCTTTATGCTATCCCCCTTTTGGTTAGGGGTTCCAAATTCCTTTATCTTTCTGATTCTTTGACAAACATATTTGGGGGGAAATGAAATGACTTTATTTTATCACATGTGATGTAGAATACACATCTAAATTAAGCAAGGAATCCCTATTTAAATTTAAATGATTCACAATCAATAGCATTACTCATATTGAAACTTACAAAGTCGTCTTTTGTTTTGGAAGATCCAAGAAATTATAGGACTTGCAGAAAACTTTGGAATCCCCCCCTTATCCCTTTAATTGACATAGACCCCAGTTATCTAATAAAATAAGGATGGGATGCTACATTGGGAATGGTCGGGATAGCTCAGTTGGTAGAGCAGAGGACTGAAAATCCTCGTGTCACCAGTTCAAGTCTGGTTCCTGGCACATGGTTAATTTTTAGAAGGTCTTTTAAAAATTCATTGATAGAAAGCGAGATACCTATTGATTTCGAATATAGATCATAATCCATACTTTTATCTATCTTGGCGAGATATACCCCATCTATTTTATAGATGGGTAGAGTTTCTGAAATTCTTCTAAATTCTTAAAAAAAGTAACGAAAATAAAATTCGATTTTCTCTTTTTTTCTTTTGTTCAAAAAGAATGTGAATACTTCATACATATTTGATTTGAAGGGTTAAATTAATTGGTTGAAAGAACAAAAAGTCGAAGTTGAAATAGACAAGATTCGTTTCAGATACAATACAAACAAATCGAATTTGATACCCTTTCATTGTCTTTTTTGTATTTTCTTTCCTATTCAATTTCTTAATTCGTCCCGGCATGATTTTCTAGAACCGCAATAGGCAAAGTACAAAGTTCATGATGCAGAACTCGTTTGATTCATCCTATTGGTTTGGTTCAAGTATCTTCCAAATAAATGGAAGAATCATAACGAATCCCCAATTCTGCCTTTTTTTGTTAGCCTATCCAAAATTCGCTAATACAAATGAGACTTCAATTATTCTGGTTGATCTAGAACAGAAAGTACAATCCTTGAATCTCTGAATTGTATAAATGGAAATCAATTTCTTATCATTCAATGAGCATCTTGTATTTCATAAAAATTAGGGGCAATATAATCCTTACGTAAGGGCCATCCTATCCAACTTTCGGGCATTAAGATACGT